TAGAAATGAATTTTGCAACATTTGACTTCGTATGACTGAAATATTTAGCTGAATACTTAAAAAATAGCCCAAAAAGTGAAATGAACGCTGGGATGATTGGTTTATATGGATCGTTACTGATTGAGACCAAATATCAAAATGACATTGCCATAAATAGATAAAATAGTATTTCCATTTATTTATAAAAAGAGGAGTATTCTTTGAAACCAGAATGGATTTTCCTTGATATCTAACATAATGGATGAAAGGATCCTTGAAGAATGATAAGGTATATGAAAAATCCGTAGTAAATACTTCTACAAGATATTCTATTTTTTCATAGAAAAAAATTCGCTCAAAAAAAACGTGAAAATATTTTAATCGTAGCTGAGAGGATTTGTTCCGTAGAAAAAGAAAGATAGATTCATATTCCCGTACGTATAAATTATATAAGAACAAGAAAAATCTTGGATTACTTTTTGAAAAAAAAGTAGAAATCCATTTTTTTGGAGTAAAAAGACTATTCCAATTACAATAGTAATAAAAAAACAACCTTAATAAATGAAAGAAAGAGACATCTTTTATCCAATATCGAAATATTTGAACCAAGATTTCCAGATGGATAGGATAGGGTATTCGTATATCTAACTCATGATTGAAATATATAAATTTATCTTCTAAAAAGGAAAAAATAGAATGAATTGATCGCAAATTATTAGAATATTTTACGATTTCTAACTCCTTTAAGGAAGAGATCCATAATTGTAGGGAAAATAGAATCTCCACGACGACAACAAAACCTTCTAATATTATTTGAGAAATAAAATTATTGTTATAACCCCCAAAAGGATTTTTGTTAGAATCTTTAGCAAAAATGATCAAATGAGTCTGTTGACACATTCGAATAATTAAACGTTTTACAATTAGTAAACTAAATTTTTTGTTATAACCTAAATTTTCTACAAAAATGGATCCATGACCATAAGCGAGTCCATAAATATACTCCCGAAAAAAAAGTGGGTATAGCATGTCCTGGTAGCGAGATCTATGGAGTTCTAAATATGCTTGATATTCCTCCATTTTAAAAGTCTATTTGGTCAAACAAAGAATCAGAGATTCATTGGATTATCAAATGGTACATAGTGCGATACGGTCAAAACGGGTAATTCTATATTATATATAAGATACCGAGAAAACGAGTAAAACCCATCAACGGACTCTCTCTAATCGCTTTTCCACCGAATTTTTGTTTTAGGATAACAAGCTAGTTAGGAATCCTTTATTTTTTTTTCAACTCAATCGCTCTTTTGATTTTGGAAAAAAATATCTTTATCAATATACTCTTTCTTTTACACATTTATAGCTACCCCCCAATATAATGGAAAATAGCTATATAGTTAGGACTCATAACAAAAATAAATAATTCATTCACAGGAAAAGCTTTTCCCACATCAAGCACTAACCTCTTTTTAACGTACAATTAGATGGGATGATCATTCAAATAAAAAAAATGAAAGAAAGCTCGTTGCTTTATGTTTCTCTATTATAATTGGAGCCGTCAAGCTCTATCCCTTTATTAATTAAACCCAACTAAATTTTTATGTTCCGAGCCAAGAATTCAAACAAAAATTTGGGCCGGATCCAATAAGAATGAAATCTTTTTAGAATTCTTCATTGATACGACATGCTACTTTTTCCATTCATTCCTTTCTGGATCAGTCGTGGTTTTACAAACTCTACCAATGGTATGGACGAACCAATTGCTTCATAGAAATGTGTAAAAAATAGAGCCGCTCTTAAAAGCCGAGTACTCTACCATTGAGTTAGCAACCCAATACAAATTATAAATATAGGGCAGGTGTATATCCAATCGCAATAAAAATAATAAAAATACAAGATTGAATTGTCTAATATTTTCTTTTATTAGACTAAATATTAGACTAAAAAAATAGAAAAAAAAAAAATGATAGACCACTTCTTTATCTACTATAGTTATACATTATTATTATATATATAATTAGAATAAAATTTTTTTCGTTTTTCATTTTTTTTTCAATTCAATTATCAATTAATAATTCAATCAATTATCTTTTAATCAAAAAAGAATTTCTTGTTTGTATCGCAAAAAATCCAACGAACCTACCATTTGATGAAGTAAAAAAGTCTATTTAACGTGAGTCTATTGATCAATTTATTCACGATCGGATTATATTTATTTGATACACTGTTGTCAATATTAGTATTGAAAAAAGAATCCAATCGAGGAAACAAACGAATAAAATCAAAATGAAAAATTCATATTTCAGTAATAAATATGAATTTTTCATTTTGATTTTAATATTATGAATTCGATTATTATTATCTTATAATTATTTATAACAAAATTCTTTAAATATAAATTGGATTAGAATTCTATTCTAAACTTAAAACTTATAATTATAAAAAAAATTCGAAAAAAAATAGAATTAATATAATATAAATATAAATTTAATATAGAAATAAATTTAATAAAATAATAATA